TTGCCGAACCCAATGCCTATATTGCATTTGCGGGTAAAAGAGTAATTGAACAAACATTGAATAAAACAGTACCTGAAGGTTCACAGGCGGCTGAATATTTATTCCAGAAGGGCTTATTCGATCTAATAGTACCACGTAATCCTTTAAAAAGCGTTCTGAGTGAGTTATTTCAGCTCCACGCTTTCTTTCCTTTGAATCAAAATTCAATAGAGCATTAAGTTCCTTTTTTATTTGTAGCAAACAAGTAGTTAGTTTATCAGAATCCAAGTAAAACAAATATGAGTGGGGTTTCTTTGTTGACATAAGATATAAATTGTAAAAAGAAATCAAAAGTTGCGGATAACTCCTCCTTTTTATCTATATTCTTGATTACTAATTCAGTTAAGAGGCCTCTATCAACAAGAAAAATTGTGAATTCTTATTTTCGTTAAATTTAAATTATAGGAAAATAAAAAATTTTTGTTCTACGTCTTACGTATGTATAATCCAAATATAGAATAGAATTATATAATATAGAAACTATAGATATGATATATGCTTTTGTACCTTCTATACTCACTTAGATATATACTTAGATTTATACTAATTAAACTTTGAATTCTAATTAATTCTTAATCTTAATAAGATATCTTTATCTTTATAATATAAATAATAATAACAGGTACAAATAGTAAATTGAGGTATCCTTTATATGACAACTTTCGACCTTCCCTCTGTTTTGGTGCCTTTAGTAGGCTTAGTATTTCCGGCAATGGCAATGGCTTCTTTATTTCTTCATGTTCAAAAAAATAAGACTGTTTAGATCTGATGGGCCCAACTCTGATCCATTTTTTTTTTCAAAACTAAGACTTGTATCATAACGCAGATACCTATTTAGTGTAAGAAGGTATAACATGCGGCGCTTCCGTCGAAAAGGGGCTCTTTGGCCTGTAGAAAGATGATATGGGGGTAAAGGAATTCTATCTTTTTGAAAAAATCTCAGGATCGCCGGATGTCTGAACTGTAAAATCGGTACATCTATATGTATATTGATGGGATCATACGAAGGGTATGTTTTTATTTTAGATCTAACCAATTTGATAAATTACTCTTAAAGGTTCACATCAAACTAGTACTAGTTGATGAGAGTTACTTCGGAAACAAAAAGAGTAAAGTCTAGGGTATTCTCTCAATTCCAATAAAACGAAACCAGATCAAGTATGAGTTGTCGATCAGAACATATATGGATACAACCTATAACGGGGTCGCGAAAAACAAGTAATTTCTGCTGGGCCATTATCCTTTTTTTAGGTTCATTAGGATTCTTATTGGTTGGAACTTCGAGTTATCTTGGGAGAAACTTGATATCTTTATTTCCGTCTCAGCAAATCCTTTTTTTTCCACAAGGGATTGTGATGTCTTTCTATGGGATCGCGGGTCTCTTTATTAGCTCCTATTTGTGGTGCACAATTTCGTGGAATGTAGGGGGTGGTTATGATCGATTCGATAGAAAAGAAGGAATGGTGTGTATTTTTCGTTGGGGATTCCCTGGAAAAAATCGTCGCATCTTCCTCCGATTCCTTATAAAGGATATTCAGTCCGTCAGAATAGAAGTTAAAGAGGGTATTTATGCTCGCCGTGTACTTTATATGGATATCAGAGGCCAGGGGGCCATTCCCTTGACTCGTACTGATGAGAATGTTACTCCACGGGAAATCGAACAAAAAGCTGCCGAATTGGCCTATTTCTTGCGTGTACCGATTGAAGTATTTTGAGAAATGAGCTGAGAGAGTGACTGCTTTCTCAGCAGGAAGGAAAAACTAAAGAGAATCCCCCTTTTCTATACCATAACTTAACTGAAGTTTCTTCATAACGCTCATTCTAGTCAAAGAAGACGTATACGTAACGTAACAACCACAAAACAAAACCATTTTTGTGGTCTTTTATGTGTATGGAAATCTACACAACTTAATTCAATAACAAAAAAAAATTAAGTAACAAATCGAAAAAATGGATTCATCCTTTCTATTTTCTATCAATGAGGTCGGTTCATTAAAAATTCATAGACGAAATGAAAAAATGTCAAAAAAGAAAGTATTCAACCCTCTTTTATATCTTGCATCTATAGTATTTTTGCCCTGGTGGATTTCTCTCTCATTTAATAAAAGTCTGGAATCTTGGGTTACTTATTGGTGGAATACTAGGCAATCTGAAATTTTTTTGAATGATATTCAAAAAAAAAATATTCTAGAAAAATTCATAGAATTGGAGGAAATCTTTCTTTTGGAGGAAATGATCAAGGAATACTCGGAGACACATCTACAAAACCTTCGTATAGGAATCCACAAAGAAACGCTCCAATTAATCAAGATACACAATGAGGATCATATCCATACGATTTTGCACTTCTCGACAAATCTAATCTGTTTCGTTATTCTAAGTGGTTATTCAATTTTGGGTAATAAAGAACTTGTTATTCTTAACTCTTGGGCTCAGGAATTCCTATATAACTTAAGTGACACAATAAAGGCTTTTTCGATTCTTTTATTAACAGATTTATGTATCGGATTCCATTCGCCCCATGGTTGGGAACTAATGATTGGCTTTGTCTACAAAGATTTTGGATTTGCTCATAATGATCAAATTATATCTGGTCTTGTTTCTACTTTTCCAGTCATTCTAGATACTCTATTTAAATTTTGGATTTTTCGTTATTTAAATCGTGTTTCTCCGTCACTTGTAGTGATTTATCATTCAATGAATGATTAAAAAAGGATCTACTGATATTAATTCAATTCAATTCTAACGTTTCTTACTTTGTAGTTGTACAGAAGCAAAGCATGTAAAATCATACTTACTCTTTATATTTCTACCCATCCCAAAGATTTATTCTATATATTAATATTATTTATTCCAGTAAAATTATTCCAGTAAATAGCATAATTGCGGATAGGGAACTAGGTTAGCGACCTACCAAATTTATTGTAGACATTTTTGGGCTCAACGGTTGGACCATGCAAACTAGAAAGACTTTTTCTTGGATAAAGGAACAAATTACTCGATCCATTTCCGTATCGCTCATGATATATATCATAACTCGGCCATCCATTTCAAGTGCATATCCCATTTTTGCACAGCAGGGTTATGAAAATCCGCGAGAAGCGACTGGTCGTATTGTATGTGCCAATTGTCATTTAGCTAATAAGCCCGTGGATATTGAAGTTCCACAAACGGTACTTCCAGATACTGTATTTGAAGCAGTTGTTCGAATCCCTTATGATATGCAACTAAAACAAGTTCTTGCTAATGGTAAAAAGGGTGCTTTGAATGTAGGGGCTGTTCTTATTTTACCAGAGGGTTTTGAATTAGCTCCTGCCGATCGGATTTCCCCCGAGATAAAAGAAAAGATAGGCAATCTGTCTTTTCAGAGCTATCGCCCCAATAAAAAAAATATTCTTGTGATAGGCCCCGTTCCTGGTCAGAAATATAGTGAAATAACCTTTCCTATCCTTTCCCCGGACCCCGCTACTACGAAAGAGGTTCATTTCTTAAAATATCCTATATATGTAGGCGGAAACAGGGGAAGGGGTCAGATTTATCCCGACGGGAGCAAAAGTAACAATACAGTTTATAATGCTACATCAGCAGGTATAGTAGGTAAAATAATACGAAAAGAAAAAGGGGGGTACGAAATAACCATAGCGGATGCATCGGATGGACGTCAAGTGGTTGATATTATCCCTCCAGGGCCAGAACTTCTTGTTTCAGAAGGCGAATCTATCAAATTGGATCAACCGTTGACGAGTAATCCTAATGTGGGCGGATTTGGTCAGGGAGATGCAGAAATAGTACTTCAAGATCCCTTACGTGTCCAAGGCCTTTTGTTCTTCTTGGCATCTGTTATTTTGGCACAAATCTTTTTGGTTCTTAAAAAGAAACAGTTCGAGAAGGTTCAATTGTCAGAAATGAATTTCTAGACTCGCGGATTTATCGACATTGAGCTCATAACGTAAAAAGAACAAAATTATTTTTGACGACTCTTTATGATAAAAAATGGACATTATGAAAAGCCTTTTGCTTTTTTATACTCATTCCTTGTACTGCATTCCTAGTCATAGTATGTAGATTGTGAAGAAGACTTTTTACTTTTTTTGAATCCAAATTGGGGTGGTATGATTATGTTACTATTATCACATTTCAATGTCATAAAATGCATTAATAGTGTTTTCTATTCTAATCAAATGAAATTCGACTAGATACTAGACATAAGTAAGCGGGGAATAGAACGGATAAATGCGTGGAACACAAAATTATAGGGACGATTATTCATCTTCCTAGTATTCGACACAAGAAAAGGAATTTTCCACATCTCTTTCTTGTGTCGAAAGAAAAAAAGATTCTTTATCCTGTTCGTCAAAGATTACTAGTCTAAGTTTTGAATTTTTCAAAAAAATATCAGAACTTTTTTAGCTATATTATATTATATATTACATAATATTATATTATTTAATATTTTAAATTTTAATATAAAATATAATAGTGGGCAAACAAAAGAGAGCGAGGTTTATTGAGTAAATAGAACTTCTTCAATAAACTTATAAAAATTTCCATTTTTGATGAGATACAAAAAAAATACTAAGGTTTTATTATTATTTGAGGATAGTATGTCATCTAGGAAATCGAGTGATTTCTTCTTTCTTCTAACTTTACTTTGAAAGTATCGATAGATACTATCGAGCAACGGGCGGATGGGTCAATGAACTGCATTTTTCAAAAACATCATCAGAAAAATGGAATGGGGTTTTGCCATTTAGACGAAAAATATTCTAATTCTTAAGAACTCAACGGGATTCCCCTCTTTGTATGATTTGAGGAGGTAGGTCCCGTTGAGTTCTTACGCTTTCATGGCTACAATTTACAACTCAATTCATCTGATTACTACAGAGATGAACCCAATCCAGAATATGAACCATAAAAGAAAATACCTATTAAACCGATCACAAGAATACCAGCTACAGTAC